TGAAATGGGGCGTGGCCAAGTGGTAAGGCAACGGGTTTTGGTCCCGCCATTCGGAGGTTCGAATCCTTCCGTCCCAGTACATATCCATTTTTTTATGCTCCATTATGACTATAGAAAGAAGTAGGTCAGTGGATAGGAGTAAATCCGTATTCATTTTAATATCTGTGTCTGTTCGAATCTCATTAACAAATGATCAAGTTACATATCATATAGAAATATGTTATGGAGCCGATATATTTTCTTTGAATCCCATTTTATTTAGGTATTTCGTGTTTGGCTCTAAGTAAAAATTGGAAATCTACAGAACAATTGAGGCAGGGGTGATTTCCCCTATCACCCTTTTATTCACTTTATGATAAGAGTCGATTATTGTGAAATATTACTTAATCCCATGTTAAACAAAATCTATAATCTATAAATATATATCATCTAAAATATATAAAATGAGGAAATGTTTCGCTTATATGGTATGTATCGTTCTATTTCAATGACAATAATTTTTCGGTTTTTGTCAAAAAGATTTTTGATACCTTAAATTATTTAAATTCTATATTATAGAATATCTATAACAGTGACAACTCTTCAGTCTATCTGATAGATATGAAAAACCCTCCTTATTTTTTTGATTTTCGTAATCAGACGAAAAGAATAAAGATTCAAATCTTAACTTAGATCATTTTTTTATCTATCTCATGAAAAAAAAATTGGATTTCGTTTTTCTTTTCTTTTATCTATTTAAAATTAAATCAGTGATGAGTCAATTCAAAAAGAAAGACTTATCTTCCTATGAAGATCAAACGTCATGCTTATTGTCCAATTTTCTTCAAATTAAATAATCAAATTAAATAATGATGTCTAAATAGGAAACTTTTTCAATTTCAATTAGAACTATTTTTATTAAATATTTTTAATGATTGCTTGTAAGTGGAATCTTTATTTGGTACTCAAAAAGTAGGAAATCGTTTAATCTATCCTGTTGAGTCACTTGAAGATGCAGATTCAAAAAGTTATTCGTTTATATATTTCGATTTCTTGCTATTATCTATATATTATTATCTATATATTATTTATGTATGTGAAAGATGCTGTCTTGCTAAGACTTTTTCAGAAAAATCATTTCATATCATATATAGAAGAAAAAGCCTAGATTACGATGTCTATGTACAACTGAACCAATGACTATTCATGATTCCATAATTGAATCAATTCCATACCGGTTCCAAATTAGAGGAATATTATGGTAAAACTTCGTTTGAAACGATGTGGTAGAAAGCAACGTGCGACTTGAAGGACACGATCCGTTGTGGATTTTTCCATCCACCATTTTCGATTTATCTAAGGATGAGACTGCTCTTGGCTCGACATTGTTTGTTCTGTTACACTCGATTTTTTGTTGGGTTGTAAATAGTCCACGATGAAGCTCGAGTAGAAAAGATTAATTCATTTCTCGGGGGCAAGGATCTAGGGTTAATGCCAATTAATCGGAACAACTTCGTAAACGTATCTTCCATATATAGAAATCGAAAGGATCCAATTCGAGCAAGTTTCCAATTCAAAAGCAAGACTTGTTAGAATTTAGCAAACTTTTTCGATTCAAAGTGTATCACACGTGAATCAACTGTTCGTAGGATTCTTTGATAGAAAGAAATCAAAAGGGGGGTATGTTGCTGCCACTTTGAAAGGATTAAGAAGCACCGAAGTAATGTCTAAACCCAATGATTTAAAATAAGGATAAAGGATCTAAGAACAAGGAAAGACCTTTTTAATTGTCTCGATAGTCTCACTAATTGGATCAGACTAAAGAATCCAAATAGAATTTGAAACGAGACAAAAGACAAACAAAACAAAAGGGGTTAAAGACCACTCAATAAATGAAAGTGACTAAAGATTTTTCCTTTGAGCTATTTGAGAGTTATCCAACTTGAGTTATGAGTACGAATGATTTCTTTTTCATTTTCAGGAAGGAAAAAAGACTGAAATCAGAGTCTAATTGATTTTCTAGGCCTATTTGTCATTTAATTTATTAGAATTGCATACATAGACAAAACTTCGAAGCAAATCATTTTTCTCGAGCCGTACGAGGAGAAAACTTCCTATACGGTTCTAGGGGGGGTGTTGGTCATCTACATCTATCCCAATGAGCCGTCTATCGAATCGTTGCAATTGATGTTCGATCCCGAAGAGAAGGAAAAGATCTTAGAAAAGTGGGGTTTTATGATCCAATGAAGAATCAAACTTATTTAAACGTTCCTCTTATTCTATATTTCCTTGAAAAAGGTGCTCAACCCACAGGAACTGTTCAGAATCTTTTAAAGAAAGCGGAAGTTTTTAAGTAACTTCCGTCTAATCAAACGAAATTCAATTAAAGAAAGACTGAGGGGGGGTAGCAACTTGTATATAACTTTGTATAATTTTGCTCGACTTGTTTTTTGATTTTCCCCCCCCCCTACTGCTGTAATTGTTTCCGTTGAATCTGATATCTAGAACGACAAAACCTTAG